ATTCATTTTAAAACCATCTCTATATTAACATAGTGGTAGAAAGAGTACCATGTTGCGTCTAGACTTCAAACGGTTTGCTTTAACCATCTTAACAGCCCCACATTATTGGTTGCTAGAGAATCAAAGTGGATTTACCAATTAATCACGAAATGCTGTGGTTCTTGCATATAATTTCTTAAGAAAAGTAATTCGCGAGATCATGCACCTTTCTTTCCTAGTTATAATGGAAAAAGGTACAGCTGATTGGATCCAGCCTATTCTTGAAATAAACAACTCACACACACTCCCTTTCCAAAAAAGATCAATACACCAATCACTACACTTAGATTTATTGGATTTGTTGCTAAAATATCGGTATTCAATCCGAAACTCCCGGCAGATGGCCAGTAGCCCAAAGAAACGAAAGAATCGGTTACATTTTTCATATAATCTCCTCTTATAGATAGACTAAAAAATTAGATAGACTCAAAAATTGACAAGAGTTCTTTTTCTATCGCCTTGCCCCCCTTTTTTATTCTTTTTTGAAATTCGAGTCAAAAAATCTTCGAGTTATAAAGTATGAACTAATGCTTGATTGTTGTAACACCTCATAAAAAGAATTTCCCTTGGACTACGAACGGGAAGGATGAAAGCGAGTCGGTATACTAATTCCTCATCTTCAAATCAGCCCTTCCCGTAAGTTATTTTCTCAACCAATACCGATAAGGATAAGATTAAACAAAAGGATTCGCAAATAAAAGTGCTAGTGCTACAACCAACCCATAAATAGTTAAAGCTTCCATAAAAGCTAAACTAAGCAATAGAGTACCTCGTATTTTTCCCTCTGCCTCGGGCTGTCTCGCGATACCCTCTACGGCTTGACCCGCAGCAGTCCCTTGACCAACTCCAGGTCCAATAGAAGCAAGCCCTACAGCCAATCCAGCAGCAATAACGGAAGCAGCAGAAATCAGTGGATTCATGATAAATTCCTCGTACCAATAAAAAGAAATGGTTAATGATACAATCAACCAATGAATTAAATTAGGACTTAATTTCGATAGGATTCATCCAGTCGAAGTAACTAAGAACTTCGAATTTAAGGAATTTAAGTAAGAATACTATTGAATCATCAGAACTACTTCGATATATCTTTTTCGTTTCTATCCACAGAGTTTTTGTGAATCGATAGAACTCTAGTTTTTCCATTTCTTGGTTCCGAACTGTTATTTCAATTCTTACGTTTTTTCTTGATTTCATCTCTTTTTTTCAACCAATTCACAGCCACAAGGATATTAAAGGACTTCTATTGGACCCCAACACACAGTGTTGGGGCAAATGAAATATTTCTTTAGTTCATATATAACTAGCAATATCTAATATCACATATACATGTCTTTCTTCCAGAACGTAAACCATTAGATTCAACCGGATTTGAGAATCAATCCATTAATCCCATTTTTGAAAATTCTTTTTTCCCTTCCGTTTTGTTTATCATTATGCCAACGGAATACAATCTAAATGAGTAAATGAAATTGATTAGCGCCGATTTTATTGTAGAGAAATAGATTATTTGATTGATCTAAGTTCATGCAATTTATTATTTTTAAATATTTTCTTTTGGTCAATTGTTGAATAAAATCAACTGTAACATTGTAAAGTAGAATCCTTTCTCCTGTTTTTTATTTAATCACACGCCGTAAACATATATCTTATTCAAATTATGATTTGAATAAGAAGGTTGACTGACCAATAGAATAGAAACTCAATATTCGTCGAAGAAAGGTAGGATATTAAGTGGACGAAAGGATAATTTTAGGAAAAAGATCTTTTAGATCTCTTTCCCTTTTTTTTACAACTCTCTAATATCCTAATTTTTTGTTTTTGTTCCTATTTCTTTCTATCGTATATAGAGTCTTGTATATTTCTATTCTTTAAGTAAATCATCTTGAGCCACATATGCATTGCTTTGCACTAAGCGAAAAAAACTATTTCAATGATGGCCCTCCATAGATTCACCTATATAAGCCGCGGCTAAAGTTGCAAAAATAAGAGCTTGAATACCACTCGTAAATAATCCAAGGAACATGACAGGGATAGGAACCACTAAAGGTACTAAAGAAACAAGAACAACAACTACTAATTCATCCGCTAAGATATTCCCGAAAAGTCGAAAACTAAGGGATAACGGCTTTGTGAAATCTTCTAAGATGTTAATGGGTAAAAGAATTGGGGTTGGTTGAATATATTTCCCAAAATAACTTAATCCCTTTTTGCTAAGACCTGCATAGAAATATGCCACTGACGTGAGTAAAGCCAAAGCAACAGTAGTATTTATATCATTCGTAGGTGCGGCTAACTCTCCATGAGGTAATTCTATGATTTTCCAGGGTAAAAGGGCTCCTGACCAATTAGAAACAAAAATAAATAAAAACATAGTTCCAATAAAAGGAACCCAGGGACCATATTCTTCTCCAATTTGAGTTTGACTCACATCTCGAATGAATTCAAGAACATATTCGAAGAAATTCTGACCCCCAGTCGGAATGGTTTGTGGGTTCCGAACAGCTATAGTAACTGAACCTAATAAGATGGCAATTACAACCCAAGAAGTAATAAGTACTTGGCCGTGTACTTGAAAACCCCCTATTTGCCAATAGAAATGTTGGCCTACTTCCACACCGGATATATCATATAACCCCTTTAGTGGGTTGATGGAACATGATAGTACATTCATATTGCCCTCTGAAAAAAATCGAACTTTAAAAAAAAATTATTTTGATTCAACCATCTCTTTGTCTACTTGAAATCGGATATTTTGAATACCAACTCCTATTTTTAATACTAACTAATCACATAATATCCCCAGTTATTTTTATCTATTTTAAAAAATTCATAAATAATAACCGATTCCATAAATCTATCCGATTTTCGAAGGAAAAGTTATTTAGCTTATTATTAATCAAGGATTTCTTATATAGCTAGAACGGCCCTCACTAATTGCGAATACTAATTTATTAAGAATTAAGCGGATTGAAGATATAGCGTCATCGTTCGCTGGAATCGAAATATCTGAAAGATCAGGGTCACAATTTGTATCGATTAAACAAATTGTTGGAATTCCCAAAGTGATACACTCTCGCAGGGCCGTAGATTCTTCATGCTGATCAATGATGATTACAATATCGGGTAACCCTGTCATATATTTAATCCCGCCCAGATATGTTTGTAGGCGAGATAATTGTCTTTTCACCACAGCCGCATCTCTTTTCGGAAGACGATCGAGTCTTCCCGTTTTTTGTTCCATTCTCAAGTCCCTGAACTTATGAAGTCTCGTTTCTGTAGTAGACCAATTCGTTAACATCCCGCCGAGCCATTTTTTATTAACACAATGACACCGGGCTTTTATTGCAGCCCATGCTACTGAATCAGCTGCTTTATTTTTGGTACCAACAATCAAGAACTGCTTTCCCTTACTTGCTGCATCAAAAACCAAATCGCACGCTTCGGATAGAAAACGAGCAGTTTTGGTAAGATTTGTAATATGAATACCTTTACGCTTTGCAGAGATATAAGGTGCCATTTTAGGATTCCATTTCCTAGTACCATGGCCAAAATGAACTCCTGCCTCCAGCATCTCTTCCAAGTTGATGTTCCAATATCTTCTTCTCATTTCTCCCCACACCCCCCCTTTTTTTTTCAAAAAAAAGAGACGAGAAACCTCAAACTGAACTAAATAATTGTTCCGATGGAACCTTCTCTTCTACCGTAGATTGGCCGTAGATAGACGAATAAGCCATTAGTCTTTTCTATTGCCTTACTATTCAAATCAAATGACTGCACCAAATACATATCCAAATAGTCAAAAAGATGAATCGGCTTTTAACTTTTAGGAATCATTAAATCCTATAAATGATTGTTCTGGTCTATCATGGAAATTCTTTGAAAACAAAGAATCAAATAATTTTCTGTGGTGAAACAAAATATCTCTCATTTCCCCCTCGAATAGATTGTTTTTTTTTGTTTCCATTTCCAATAGGCTCTTGTTGTGTTGTTTTGAGGAGGGCACCAATCCTTTCAATCCTGTACCAACGGGTATCATACCCCCCAAAACAACGTTCTCTTTCAGGCCTTTCAACCAATCGATTCGACCCCGGAGAGCTGCTTTTGATAAAACTCGAGCAGTTTCTTGAAAACTTGCTTCAGATATAAAACTTTGAGTATTGAGAGACGCTCTTGTTATTCCCAATAAGAGGGCTCGGTAACAAACCGCTTCTTCCAACGCGCGTCCCATTCGTTCCGCCCGTAACAATCCAATTAGTTCTCCCGGTAAAAAAACATTAGACATTCCATCTTCTGAAACCAATACCTTTGATGTTATTTGACGTACAATAATTTCTATATGCCTATTATGAATCTGCACTCCTTGGGATCGATAAACCTTTTGGATCTTATTAACCAAAGAGATACGACTTTGCACTATAGTTAGCTCAGCACCAATCAAGAATGCCCACGGCATTCCAAGAATTCTTGTTATACGTTCGTTCCAACCCTCAACCCTCTTTTCTAGATTCATCGATATTGAATCAATCGAACGCACTTCTAACACCTGTTCTACTTTTGGGAGCCCCTGGGTTATATCACCAGATCTCGATTTTTCATATATAAATGTAATTAAAGTATCTCCTTCGTACAGGATTTCCCCATAGTGGCCATGAACAGTTGCTCCTGGAGTGGCCAAATAAGGCTTAGCTGATCGTATTACTACAGAGTCAACTTGAACAAGTATAACTTGACCCGATTTTAATTTTAGATGTGGTGCGTTTTTGACTATATATATATTTTCACAAATAAACTGTCCAAGACTCATTATTGTAGATTTTTCTTGACAATAATTGGGGTGGAGAAAATACGAATTCAAATTGAAAATAATGTTACTGCACGGACGGAGGTTATACATTTTTTCATTTTCATCGATTAAATAATATTTAAATTTAATTACTTGAAAAGTCTGTTTTAAATTG